TAATGAGCAATTCCATAACAGATTTCGGATCTAATCAATATTGACGAGTATCTTATCTGTTGATACGAAGTATTCCGGCGATCCTCACGATCCGAGTCCGAGCTGTTGGAATCGGCAGCGGATCACGAAATCTTGGCGATCTTCTCTATAGGAGTCCGTTTGGAAATCGTCCGCCCTGCGCGCACCCCCCGAGTATAGGATTCAACAGGAATCGCACAAGGTAGATTGATAGAAACCTCTGGTAAAATACCCACCAGTACCCGTAACCCAGCAAAGAAAGTACATTACATTAGGGATTGGCGACTTACCCATTCAGTGACTTTGGCACTGGACGTTCTCAAAATGGGTACTATCGGGTCGGGTGAATTAGAGAATAGACAGACGTCTGTTGGCATTCCAGCCTTCCTTCTCCTTTCAGGGCCTATCCGAAAGAGGATCGTACCTCTTGGTCGTGAATATCTGAATAGGACGAACCCGCCTCCGTGGATATCTTTGCTTCGGAACAAAGCAATTAGAATTAGGCTCGGTCAACTGGAATGTGTATTATCCATATGGGAGATCTTCCAATTGAGGAGATCCATCGACCTGAGACGAAGAGAAAGGTCTATCTATCTTCTTTAGTTATTCAATGAAACCAATGATTCGTTATTGGAGCAGATAGCAACAACCATTTCAGCGGACATGCGTATTTTCCGATGGATTTACATGGTTTCATTAGTAGAAATTGTTTGATGTAGCGAGTAATAGGCTCTTTCGCCGTTCAAGAATTCTTGTTTAGGCAGTTCATATCATCCACACATAGTGATCTAAGATTTCAATTCTTCCATGTTTCAGCAGTAGCATATTGTTCCATGGAGCTAAGGCCAAAAAGATGGAAGAAACAAGTGTTTCCACGACTCTACCATCCGGCCAATTCTGTTCCACTTCATCCCCTTTTCATGGGCACATATCTTTACGGCTAAGGAATGGGGAATCTTTCTCCTGTTACATGAATCAAATGTTTCATTTCATCCGGGAAAAGCCATCTCTTTCTCAACAATGTCTTTGTCATTTGATCCAATAGCGTTCCGTTAGATAGGAACAGATTTGATAAATACTGATAACTCTCGGATAGAGTATTAGAACGGAAAGATCCATTAGATAATGAACTATTGGTTCTAAACCATCTCTGGCGATGAATCAACAATTCGAAGTGCTTTTCTTGCGTATTCTTGATGAACCAGCGTTTATATATAGATGTAGGAGGGTTTGTTTGGGAAGCAATAAGCCCCTTTGACATCTCTTCATCTGCAAAGAATTCTCGACGTGAAAACACAGAGACAGAGGGCTGATCTTTGAATAGGGAAAAGAATGGATCCGCAGGGTCCCAAATGAATTGGCTTGTTCGAAAAAAGCCTTGTTCTTTGGAAGATCTATCTCGTGTCTGGTACTGCATGGTTCCACTCTGCAAGAACTCCGAATCATTCTCTTGAAGCTCATCCTCTTTATGATAAATGATCCATTTGCCCCGAAATGACCCAGTCCAATAGGGAAATCCCAATTCCGTGGGCCTTTCGATACAATCAAATAGATTGCCACAAGGGCGCCATATTCTAGGAGCCCAAACTATGTGATTGAAGAAATCCTCCTCTATCTGTTGCGGATCAAGGGCCCCTTCCCCTTCTTCAAACTCCGATTCGTATTTTTCATATAGAAATCTCTGATCAACGATAGAACAAGATCCATTTTGCATCATATCTAACTGATTCCTTGGTTCGGACCGAAGAAGTAATGTCACTCGATTATTATCAAACTGACTGCAATATTTTTCTGTCCGTGAGGATCCCGCCAGAGCGCCTTCTACTTCTAATAGTAATAATAGTAATAGGCCATGAACTAGATCAGAATCATTCTCAACGAATCCATAAGAAGTGATCCAATCTTTTTCATCGTGTCTGGATGAAGACCAAAGATCTTGAGCGACCGATCCGGCAGAACAACTCAAAAGATAAAGAAGTATCGTGAATTTCTTCATGCTCGTTCCAAGTTCGAAGTACCATTTGTACAAATAAGAATCCCCTCCCTTACATGATTTCTTCTTCATATAGATAGATATAGGATCTATGGGGCAATTACTTAGAAGTACATTTTGTGTAACAGCCCTTCCTATCTGATAGAAAAGGATCCCATGATCCTGAACCGATCTTATCTGGGATCGAAAATCCCAAGTTTTTCTATGAAGAGCTGATCTAATTGTATTAGTTTCTATAATGGATTTCTTCTGTGTAATACTAATTGATAGGGCCTCATTGATAAGTGCTACAAGATCTCGCGCATTGGAACCCATGGTTATGGACCCGAATCCGTTAGTATGGAACATCTTCTTTTCCAAGTGAAATCCCCTAGTATATGAAAGAATGAAAAAGTGCTTTCGTTGTTGTGGAAGAAGAAGCCTTCGTATCTTAATGCATGTATTTAATTTATTCGGAGCTATTAGAGCGGGATCCACTTTTTGGGGAAT